ATTAATTCTTAACAAATTAGTATTCGCAATTTGTGAGGGTCGTTCTAGCTATATACAAAATTCTTGATTAATAATAAGATAAATAAATCAATTTTTTTTGAGGGAGGGGCGCCCTGTCTGTATTTCGATTTAAAAAATCGGTTACTACTCCTGAATCGTACAAAAGAAAAAGAGATAAAAAAACTGGGGATATTGTGTGATTAGTTTAGTTGGTATCCAAAACTAAAATATAAAATTCAAGTAAATTAAGTAAAAAAAGGGGGATCTTGAATCAAAATAATTTAAAGTTCTTAATTTCTGTCAGAGGGCAATATGAATGTTTTATCATGTTCCATCAACACACTAATAAAAGAAGGGTTATATGAGATATCTGGTGTAGAAGTAGGCCAACATTTCTATTGGCAAATAGGGGGTTTCCAGGTTCATGCCCAAGTCCTTATTACTTCTTGGGTTGTAATTGCTATCTTATTAGGTTCCGCAGTTCTAGCGATTCGCAATCCACAAACCATTCCAACTGACGGCCAAAATTTCTTTGAATTTGTCCTTGAATTCATTCGAGACGTGAGTCAAACCCAGATTGGAGAAGAATACGGTCCATGGGTTCCCTTTATTGGAACCCTGTTTTTATTTATTTTTGTTTCTAACTGGTCAGGAGCCCTTTTACCGTGGAAAATTATCCAGTTACCTCAAGGGGAGTTAGCAGCACCAACGAATGATATAAATACGACGGTTGCTTTAGCTTTACTCACATCAGTAGCCTATTTTTATGCGGGTCTTAGCAAAAAAGGATTAGGGTATTTCAGTAAATACATTCAACCAACTCCAATTCTTTTACCCATTAACATCTTAGAAGATTTTACAAAACCCCTATCACTTAGTTTTCGACTTTTCGGAAATATATTAGCCGATGAATTAGTCGTTGTTGTTCTTGTTTCTTTAGTACCTTTAGTGGTTCCTATACCTGTCATGTTCCTTGGATTATTTACAAGCGGGATTCAAGCTCTCATTTTTGCCACTTTAGCTGCCGCTTATATAGGTGAATCTATGGAAGGTCATCATTAACTATTTTTTTTTTTCAAATATTCTTTTTTAGGTTAGCCCAATTCCAATTATAGTTGGTTTACGTTATGGAAGAAACACTTGTATATGTGATATTTGATATTGACTAGATATATATGAGTTAAAGATCTATATAATCTGACCTACTACTTTTGTGAATTTTTATTTAGATAGGGATTCGATTAGAAGTTCTTCCTTTTTATCTGTGAATTGGCTGAAAAAACGGTAAAAAAAAGAACGAAGAATTCAAAGAATGGTTCACAAAAAATAAATGGCATAAAAAAAGTCGTATATATATATATATATTATGAATTTTTAAAAATCCCGTGCATAGGAACTACTATCAAATAAATTCTTATGATTTAATAATTTTATTATATTATTTCAATTAAAGTTTTGGGTTATTTTGACTGGATGAATCTTAGCGATTACTTAATTATAATTACGTCCTAAGTCATTGGATGATTGTATCATTAACTATTTCTTTATTTTGGTGTGAGGAACTTATCATGAATCCACTGATTTCTGCTGCTTCGGTTATTGCTGCTGGGTTGGCTGTTGGACTTGCTTCTATTGGACCTGGAGTTGGTCAAGGTACAGCTGCGGGTCAAGCTGTCGAAGGTATCGCGAGACAACCTGAGGCAGAAGGAAAAATACGAGGTACTTTATTGCTTAGCTTGGCTTTTATGGAAGCTTTAACAATTTATGGCCTGGTTGTAGCATTAGCGCTTTTATTTGCGAATCCTTTTGTTTAATCTTAGAAATCAAAAAATTCTGGATTTTTTTCGTAGTTTTTTTAATTCTATCAAGATTTAACTCCTACAATTATTCATTTTGACAACAATCCTTGGGAAGGACTAATTTGAGGATGGGGAATTAGCACATCGATTCGCTTTCTTCCTTCCCCTTATTCTTCTGAAACTTTTTTTTAAGGAGTGTTGCGAAAAAAGGAGGTTTTTTGAAATTGACATAAAACTTGGTCTTAAATTCTAGCTTAATTCTAATAAGTCTCATTATTATTATTGAAAATGCAAAATTTTGGAAAATACATTTGTAAATAGAATAGATTTTTGATTCTGTTTACAAATATCCAAATAGGTAAATTAAATTATTAAATTCAAATTTCTTTTTATTGAAAATAAAAAGAATAAAAAAAAAGGACAGCGTTCTTTTTTTATAGTTTAGCTAGAAGAGGAGATTATATGAAAAATTTAACCGATTCTTTCGTTTACTTGGGTCACTGGCCATCCGCCGGGAGTTTCGGGTTTAATACCGATATTTTAGCAACAAATCCAATAAATCTAAGTGTAGTTTTCGGTGTATTGATCTTTTTTGGAAAGGGAGTGTTTGTGAGTTGTTCATTTCAAGAATAGGCTGGATTCACCCAGTGGCACTATAACTAGGAAAGAGTGCATAATCCCGCGAATTACTTCTGAATAAA